CCAGCTATTGGAGATCCCATTTCCGTACCAACTCAAGATATGCTTATTGGACTCTATATATTAACGATCGGGAATCGTCGAGGTATTTGTTCAAATAGGTATAATCCATGTAATCGAAGAAACTATCAAAATGAAACGGTTGACGATAATAAGTATACGAAAGAGAAAGAACCCTATTTTTGTAGTTCCTATGATGCACTTGGAGCTTATCGGCAGAAACGAATCAATTTAGATAGTCCTTTGTGGCTCCGGTGGCGACTCGATCAACGTGTCATTGCCTCAAGAGAAGTTCCCATCGAAGTTCAATATGAATCTTTGGGTACCTATCATGAGATTTATGGGCACTATCTAATAGTAAGAAGTGTAAAAAAAGAAATCCTTTGTATATACATTCGAACAACTGTTGGTCATATTTCTTTTTATCGAGAAATAGAAGAAGCCATACAAGGGTTTTGTCGGGCCTACTCATACGATACCTAAGCTAAGTAATTATGTGATACCGTGGGAATTCGGTTCTCTACGGCTCAACCGGTATCATAATTCCTGAATTTCTACGTGAATCAAGATCTAGGAAAGGAAGTCTTCAAATCACTGACTCAAACCCATTGTCGAATCCTACTCAGCGGAATATGGAGGTACTTATGGCAGAACGGGCCGATCTGGTTTTTCACAATAAAGTGATAGATGCAACTGCCATGAAACGACTTATTAGCAGATTAATAGATCACTTCGGAATGGCATATACATCGCACATCCTGGATCAAGTAAAGACTCTGGGTTTCCAGCAAGCCACTGCTACATCCATTTCATTAGGAATTGATGATCTTTTAACAATACCTTCTAAGGGATGGCTAGTCCAAGATGCTGAACAACAAAGTTTGATTTTAGAAAAGCACCATCATTATGGGAATGTACACGCGGTAGAAAAATTGCGTCAATCCATTGAGATATGGTATGCTACAAGTGAATATTTGAGACAAGAAATGCATCCTAATTTTAGGATGACTGATCCTTCTAATCCAGTCCATATAATGTCCTTTTCGGGAGCTAGAGGAAATGCATCTCAGGTACACCAATTAGTAGGTATGAGAGGATTAATGTCGGACCCCCAAGGACAAATGATTGATTTACCCATTCAAAGCAATTTACGCGAAGGACTTTCTTTAACGGAATATATAATTTCCTGCTACGGAGCCCGCAAAGGAGTTGTGGATACTGCTGTACGAACATCAGATGCTGGATACCTCACGCGTAGACTTGTTGAAGTAGTTCAACACATTGTTGTGCGTAGAACAGATTGTGGCACTATCCGAGGTATTTCCGTGAGTCCTCGAAATGGGATGACGGAAAAAATTTTGATCCAAACACTAATTGGTCGTGTATTAGCAGACGATATATATATGGGTCTACGATGCATTGCCACTCGAAATCAAGATATTGGTATTGGACTTGTCAATCGATTCATAACCTTTCGAGCACAATCAATATATATTCGAACCCCCTTTATTTGCAGGAGTACATCTTGGATCTGTAGATTATGTTATGGTCGGAGTCCCACTCATGGCGACCTGGTCGAATTGGGAGAAGCAGTAGGTATTATTGCAGGTCAATCAATTGGGGAACCAGGGACTCAACTAACATTAAGAACTTTTCATACCGGTGGAGTATTTACAGGTGGTACTGCAGAACATGTACGAGCTCCTTCTAATGGAAAAATAAAATTCAATGAGGATTTGGTTCATCCCACACGTACACGTCATGGACATCCTGCTTTTCTATGTTATATAGACCTGTATGTAACTATTGAGAGTCAAGATATTCTACATAATGTGAATATTCCACCAAAAAGTTTTCTTTTAGTTCAAAACGATCAATATGTAGAATCAGAACAAGTGATTGCTGAGATTCGCGCTGGAATATCCACTTTCAATTTTAAAGAGAGGGTTCGAAAACATATTTATTCTGACTCAGAGGGAGAAATGCACTGGAGTACCGATGTGTACCATGCGCCTGAATATAGATATGGTAATGTTCATCTCTTACCAAAAACAAGTCATTTATGGATATTATCAGGAGGTCCGTGCAGATCCAGTATAGTCACTTTTTCGCTCCACAAGGATCAAGATCAAATGAATGTTCATTCTCTTTCTGTCGAACGGAGATATATTTCTGACCTCTCAGTGACTAATGATCGAGTGAGACACAAATTGTTTAGTTCGGATCCTTCCAGTAAAAAAGGGAAGGGGATTCTTGATTATTCAGGACCTGATCGAATCATATCTAATGGTCATTGGAATTTCCTATATCCTGCCATTCTCCACGAGAATTCTGATTTATTGGCGAAAAGGCGAAGAAATAGATTCATCATCCCATTCCAATATGATCAAGAACGGGAGAAAGAACTAATGCCCCGTTCTGGTATCTCGATTGAAATACCCATAAATGGGATTTTACGTAGAAATAGTATTCTTGCTTATTTCGACGATCCCCGATACAGAAG